TTCATGCTCGTTCCAAGCTCGAAGTACAATTTGTACACATAAGAATCCCCTTCCATAGATGATTTCTTCATATAGATAGATATAGGATCTATGGGGCAATTACTTAGAAGTACTGTTTGTGCAACAGCCCTTCCTATCTGATAGAAAAGGATCTCATGATCCTGAACCGAGCTTACCTGGGATCGCAAATCCCAAGTTTTTCTATGAAGAGCGGATCGAATTGTATTAGTGTCTATAATGGATTTCTTCTGTGTAATACTAATTGATAGGGCCTCATTGGTAAGTGATACAAGATCTCGTACATCGGAACCCATGGTTATGGACCCGAATCCACTAGCATTCGTATGGAAGATTTTCTTTTCCAAAGGAAATCCCCGAGTATATGAAAGAGTGAAAAAGTGCTTTCGTTGTTGTGGAATAAGAAGCCTTCGTATCTTAATGCACGTATTGAATTTATTCGCAGCTATTAGACCGGGATCCACTTTTTTGGGAATATGAGTCGACGCAATAACAAGAATATTGCTATTGGAGGATCTTTCACAATCCCTGGAGAGATGGTTCACTAATAGACCGAGGGATAAGTAATTCGACGCATCCAGAGACAGATCATGAATGTTTGGAATCCATAGTATGCAAGGAGACATTGCTTTTGCTAATTCGAGTTGAAAGGTGATATAAAAGCGGTCTACCATATCCACCTCCTCATTCGTCATAGTTAGCAGCTCCCCATCAATATCCTCACTATCCTCACTATCATCAATATCCTCAATATCCTCACTATGATGAGTATGATGAGCACCACTATTATCAAAAATATCCTCACCATCACTATCATCATAAATATCCTCAAAAAATTGAGGCCTTTCATCCAGGAACTTGTTCGGAACTACTGTAATGAAAGGAAGATAGGAGTTTGTCGCTAGGTATTTGACCAAATAGGATCGTCCAGTTCCTATAGAACCTATCACTAAAATACCCCTAGAGGGGGATAGGCCTAAGCGGAGTGAAAAGGGTTTTCCATGAGATGGGAAATGAAAACTATTAGCCCCAAACGAGGTTTGTGAATAAGTGATTGTCTGATAATGCGCAAGGAATACTCGTCTTTCTGCTAAAGAGGGTCTATGAAACTCATAATTCATTAGATACTTTTTATGAATGTCAACTAAGTATCGTAAGTAAACCGATCCTGGTTGTTCAATCATTTGATAACTAGAACCATTCTTTGATAAATGATCACTATCAGTCAGACTCCATAGAATTTTATCAATCCTTTTTTCTTTCCTTAAGATGGAGAACTGAACCAAGAATTCTCTTTCGGCATCATCAATCGAATCAGTATTCGCGACCCAGGATTCGATCTTATCATCAATCCAACCACTGTTCACATTTTTTCTTTTTCTTAGTAATGAATAGATCTCTTTACTTGTACGACTTAGATGTCTCGTATTTCTCGAAAAAGTGATTCGATTGATGGGATTGGGTATGATACTTAGGAAATCGATGATATCAATGAGATTGATATTCCAATATTTCTTCTTAGAAGGTATTGATTTGACCCCATAAGCGGGACCACCACCCGATAGCATCTTGCCGCCAAAAGCCCGTATTTCTTCTAGAAAATATCCTAAAGCAGCTAGAAAGAGATTCTTTAACCAGAAAGAATTCAGTTCAGATGTAGGATACCTATCCAGAAGTTTTCGCAACTCAATCATGTATGATGGAATCATCAAAGATTTGATCTTTTCCAACTCTGTCTGTAACTCCCTAGAGGCTCGGGAAACAACGAGAAGATGTCTACGAACGATATATCCAGCAACAAGAAGAAGGAAAAGGATTGAATAGAGCAACTCCCGAACATTTGGTGATCCCGGAAATTCCCATATCAATGAAACGGGTGACTCATTATCTCGACGAAGCATTTCTTCGGACAGAAGAAGATTATGTAAACACTTACTCGAAATCTCGCTTATCAGATTCCTTTGTGGAAGAAGAATCTCCCGCAATTTGTTCTGAAGAATTGGCCATGATATATCTATATCTAATCTATCTATAATATCTTCAAAAAGGGATAACAATTTTTGACTGCTACTTAGTATCGCTATCCTCAATAGGTCTGAATTATATACTTTTTTGAAAGTATCTAAAAGAATGAAATTGAGATATTTGTACCCTGTCGAAGTAAAGAACCATGGCATATATGTTTGAAACATATTTGAGAGAGTTGAAAAAGCACTATAGGTTCTATACATCTGCCCTTCCTCAACGCATTTATTTAGATAAAGACTCCGTTTTTTCCTCTTTTCGGATGGTAATAAATATTTCTCAGAGTCAATCAAACCCATCTTTGAATTGAAATTGAGAAACTGATGCAAGTTCTTCCCTTCTGAATCAGATGGATTCATATCTGAAAGAGCTTGACAATAAATTCTTTCAAAATTGACTAATTGTCCCTCTCTTAGAGGTGTTCCAAAAATGTCTGCGATCGAGTAAAGAGCTCTACGAACGAATGGAGCGGATCGAATTGGAAAATGAAAAGATTTGTCCAAGTTATCCGGTTCGGCACCACTCGGCGGAAAATTCTTAGGTATGCATATCTTAGATACCTGTGACTCGATCGGTGAAATAGTATCTTTTTCCAAAAAAACATCTTTTTTTTTACCGACGTGCAAAGAAAATATTTTGTTGCGAATGAAAAAGATATTGAGGAATTGTCCATACGTAAGATCATAATTATTGATAGGGGTCCTTTCCACATAAAAAGGGAATCCTTTGTTACAATAGAACCAGAAGTGATGTGGATTATTCAAGAATCGAAGTCGATTTGCTTTATAAAAAGAGGATATCAATGAACTTCTATGAAATGGTTTCACGGGATTCAGCCAATTGTCTCGATCGTGGGATATCATTGAGAAATAGGAATCGGTCTTCTCAAAAGATTTCCTGCGATTTTTTCTAGTATGGAATGAGTCAATCATCCACTTCGGTATCTTATTGAACAAAAACGGTGATACTCTTCCTCCATTGATCAAGAATTTCGATTTTTGGGAAGTATCATGATCATCCAATAAGAAGGGTTTCAATTTATTCAAATGAACGATTTGAAGACCTATTGATTCTAACAACTGATTGAAGCGTTGATCAGTTGGACCCTTCAACTCATAGATGTGGATCTCGGACCTATGAATGGGGCTATTCCCGATACTCACAAAGAAAAAAGGAAGTGACCTAAACAAAAAGAAAAGAAGCGACTTGGACAAATTGGACAAATAGGACAAAAGGGGAAGTAACTTCGACAAAAGGAAACGAAGTGACTTAGAAGGATCTTTTTTGTCGAAAAATTCCGACCAATACCAATCAATTTTTTCGATAACCTCAGACCAATCAATCAAATATTGATTAATACCTAATCGATCGAAGACTACTTGAAAACGGCTCTTCTGCTCAGAAACGAAATGTTCCAAATCCTCCTGGAAACTCTTGCTCCCATTGGACCATTTGTATCTATATGCATCAGGATCCCGATTCATGGATCTCTCGCTTCGAGAAATAAGAGGATCGAACCATTTCTTATGACTCTTTTTCAAATTCGATAAATGTTGGTTGATCGTAAATTTCCTTTGAGTTCTCTGATTCAGAGTATCATTTCCTATTTGATCCCTTTGAATTCCGTATTCGAAGTTGCAATCGGATCTATTCATTAAAAAGAATCGATTTGATACATTTCTTATGTACCCATGGATGCTATATTGGATTGGAATCAGATTTTGGATCAATCTATGTTGATTGAATGCCTTCAGTATGGTGTTGATAGCAAATACCACTCTTTTTGGTTTTGGATCTTCCAAAGCATTCCCGCAGGAGATCTGGACCCCTTTTTTTCTGATCCTTCGATAAAAAGATTCATTTTCTTCAGAAAACATAGGAGGTAGAACCAATAAAGATTTCTTTGTCGATTCATCCCTGGAGTTGAATACCTCGTTCAAGAATTTTTTTTGATCCAATCCGCAGGAATCAATAGAAAAGGCAAAACCCTTATGATACACCAGATCCGGCTCGGTTATTGATAGAGTGAATAGATCTGCCACTCCTTGAAATCTCTCTTCTGATTCAAAATCGTGGCGCCCCACGTATCCTCCCCTCTTCCGGTCATGGAATAGATGAAATAAATCAAAAAATGGATTTTGGTTCAAGAATGAAATCTTGTTGGAACTGCCCATATCCGGTTCATCCTTCGGAACCCTATCACATCCCGGATTTGATGCAATAGGATGAATTGTGACGGTATTTTGTAAATACGCAATTATCTTGAATATATCAATGATTTCTTTTTTTTCCGATCGCCGGGATGGGACAAAAGAAAGATCTTGTTGTTTCTTCAATAATTTCTGATCTCTGGTGGACCTCTTAGTAGGATTCGAACCCAGATGAAGTTCTGACCATCTGTCAGAGAAAAAAGAACGAATTGATCTTGTAGGATTCCCAAGAAATTCTTCGATTTCTTCCGGAAGCGGATGATTATTCATCTGCTTCTCACGTTCCGTGAATAGCCGGGACATTGAGGAATCTCCAGAAAGGCTTTTCGGGAATCGGTCTGATTCTATCTCTGCTCCTTCCGTTTGAAGAAAGGAAGGATCCCAAAGAATCGACCCTTCTTTTTGAATCTCTCTTTGATTGATCCATGTGTGATATTCCGAATCCTTATTACGAATGGAATCGAAATGATCTATGGATTGATCAAAAGATCCTTTCAATTGGCTAGAATCCCTTACTTGAACGAAATTAGATCTTGTGGAATCATATTGCATATTTGACGATACATTCCATACCTTGCTAAACAAGCGAAAAAACCGATCCTTGTTTATCAACCACACATTGTCTAAGCAAATCCAATTCTCTCTCGACACCTTCCTAAAGAAATCTGATTCGTGCGGATTCTTCTTCCAACTAACGAAGAGATCTTGGCGGAATTGCCACATATGAAATTGAATACAATTTTGCAGCAAAGAAATACCACACTTGTTTCTCGAGAAGAGATGGGAAAGATGCTCAATATCATTTGATTGAATAGTTGACCCAGCTCCTTGTTGTTTGAAGAAACCCTCCACTTCAATTGGTCTTTTTTCACGAAAAGAAGACATAAGATAACAAATCCAGTGTTTCACTAAGATTTCAAATAGCTGTCCCGAATTCAAGTTGATTATGTTTCGCTTATTTCTCGGAGAAAGACGATCAAACAATTCCCAATCATGGTCCTTGCGGATCCGATCATCCGTATAGGAAACAAAAGAAGACTCCAGATATTTGATATCTTTCTCTTTGAATGAGATCTCAATTACAGCCAGGGTTTCATTAGATATCTTACAAATAGAATCCCTCTTTTTTCCGACCCGGTTCCTCCACCACCGCGAACCCCAGTTAGATTCAGGCATGATACACTTTTTCGTTTTAGTTATTGGGAGAACCCAAGTACTCTCTTTCGGATCCATGAAACAACTCTCAGAGATCTTTTTCCCTTTTGGAAGATACAGGAGCGAAACAATCAACCTATTGATAGACCCAAAAGATTTTTCCAATGGAGCATTTCTGGGTCCAAAGGAATTCCTAGGCAGAAGCCCCATCAAATATAGATTTTTTCTTTCGACCATTTCTCGATTATGCATGCGATAGAGAAGGACCACTACTACAAGCAGTACTAGACCTTTGGTCGTCAATACTGCACCTTTGACTAGACCCTTGATCGTCAGTACTGCCCCTTTGATCGTGAAATACCGATTGCTTCTTGACCCCTGTGAATCGCGTGAGAGTAAACTCCTCCAAATTAGGGGGTCGAAGAGTTTCATAAAACGTTCTTGCTCGAAAAAAATAGAAACGATAGTTCTAACTGAATCGACTTGGGTCCACGAATCTAACAAATCGTGAGAGTTCTTGACCTCTCTTAACATCTCTCTCAATTCGAAGATCCAGGGTTGAAATGGATCTTGTTGTGAAATTTTATGCTTCATTTTGAGTGCCTCCCCATTATAAATATTGAATATAAAGTAAAAGAAAATAGGTTTCCATTTCTTTAGGTAATCTCCGATACGATAGTTCTTTCTTCTATGATATTTCTTTATGATATTTCTTTTACAATATTTCTTTCTTTATTCTATGATAATCCCCCTTATGCATCCATGGCTGAATGGTTAAAGCGCCCAACTCATAATTGGCAAATTTGCGGGTTCAATTCCTGCTGGATGCACGACAACGGGAATGTTCAATACGTCTATTGGAATTGGCTTTGTATCAATGGAATCTCATCATCCATACCAATTCGTTATGTGTTATGTATGGTATATTCATATCATAAGTATAGAAACAGTTAGAGGGAGAATTCTTATCGAAACTGGAACTCATAGGGAAGAAAATAGATTTATGGATAAAATTCAATATGCAGTATTTACAGAAAAAACTGTTCGGTTATTGAGGAAGAATCAATATACTTCTAATGTCGAATCAAAGTCAACTAGGACAGAAATAAAGCGTTGGGTCGAACTCTTTTTTGGTGTCAAGGTAATAGCTATGAATAGTCATCGAATCCCGGGAAAGAGTCGAAGAAGGAGACCCCTTAGAGGGCATAAAATGCATTACAAACGTATGATTATTACGCTTCAAGCGGGTTATTCTATTCCATCTATTAGCTTAGAAAGAAAAGAAATGAATTTCACTCAAAATACTTCATAACACGGCGATACATTTATATAAAACTTCTACCCCGAACACGCGAAATGCAACTGTTGGAATTCAAGTGAAATCCAATCCACGAAACAATTTGATCTCTGGACAGCGTCGTTGTGGTAAAGGTCGTAATGCCAGAGGAATCATTACCTCAAGGCATAGAGGGGGAGGTCATAAACGTCTATACCGTAAAATAGATTTTCAACGAAATAAAAAAGACATATCTGGTAGAA